CAATAATCCATATTTGTAGCAATGAAATACTATTGTTCCTCCCCCAAGTAATAAGATAAATGATTGGTTACAATATACCTATGGTCTATATTCTCTATAAAGGACCAGAAATGCCTTGCTTACGTATCATTAGGAAATGCATTAACATAAATACAGCAGTAAGAAGGGGTAATACAAAAGTGTGTAAACTATAAAAACGGGTCAAAGTGGATTGTCCCACACTAGCACTTCCACGCAATAACTCTACCAAAGGCGATCCTATTACCGGAATAGCTTCTGGAACGCCTGTTACGATTTTGACTGCCCAATAACCAATTTGGTCCCGAGGTAAGGAATAACCTGTTACACCAAAAGATGCGGTCAACACAGCCAGAACCACACCTGTAACCCAAGTCAATTCGCGAGGTTTTTTAAAACCACCAGTGAGATAGACACGAAATACGTGCAGGATCATCATTAAGACCATCATACTTGCCGACCATCGATGAACTGATCGGATTAACCAACCAAAGTTAGCTTCAGTCATTATGTATTGGACAGAAGCAAAAGCCTCAGTAACGGTTGGACGATAGTAAAAAGTCATAGCAAATCCTGTAGCTACTTGTACCAAAAAACAAGTAAGCGTAATTCCTCCTAGACAATAAAATATGTTAACATGAGGAGGAACATATTTACTAGTTATATCATCTGCAATCGCCTGAATCTCGAGGCGTTCTTCGAACCAATCATAGACTTTATTGAGATAGGTAAACCAAGAGGACTCCCCCCCTGAGAACCGTATATGAGAATTTCATCTCGTACAGCTCAAACAAAACACCCAAATAATAGCTGAAACGGATATGGAATAGAAAGTTTGAAACTTCTTAATCTTTTCATTCAATTTTATCTGAAGACACAAAAGAGTCAAAATCCGAAAGCTCTTTTTTGTAGTTGTAATTATAATGCCAAAAAATCAAGTCGGCGCATTCGTCTTTATGTTGATCGTTACAGGCCTCTTGAATCTTCTATTTACCTACTTATTTCTTTTCTTTTTCTTTGCTTTGATTTGTTATTTGTATGGAATGTGGCTTTATTCTTGTTTTCTTTATTTTTAATAGGAATTCTCTTGTTAAGACCCTATGAATCAATTGAAACTTCAGATTCATATCAGAACCGCGATGATTCAATAAAACCTTCAAACTAAGTCCAAAGATTCTTTGAGTAAGAACCGTTGGATCATCACTTATTCAATGAATAGAATAGATATAATAAATTAAAATACAAAGAAAAGAAAGATTTGTCCTTTGATCAAAATAAGCATAAACTAAATGAGAGTTTGAAAGAAGAAAAAATCTTTCGCTTTATAAATAAGAAAACTCTTTCTTTGAAATTTGATTTTTTAGTCCGGCCGCGAGGTTTGAATATTAAGTATGAATCATAGTTCGAATACTTCGTGATCCATTTCATATATTCCGTGCTCCAGATACTAGAATGGCTATCCGACGGGATAAAACTATCTCGATCAAGATGACAGACCCATTTTCTGTACTATCAATAGGATCAATTATAACAAGTCACACACTCATATTCCGGAAATACAGAAACAAATAAATTTCGCGGTCGAACTACCAAAATAAAATGGGCTAAAAAAAATCCGAGAACTAAAGGTTTCACTTTTTGTATTGAAAAGCGAGGCTTCGTGGTTCTTGTGAATCTAATTCAGTGAAATTCCATCCAGTAAAACGGAAGAATTATAAATCTCCAAAATAATAGATAAGAATATCGCAAATAAAGCCATTGCGACACCCATCAAAGGAGTCGTTCCCCATCCAGGGGCTACTTTACCATATTCCGAATTCAATGGTTTCAAAAAATCCCCTACAACAGTTCGTCTTGGACCAGATCTAGAACTACCCTCAACGGTTTGTGTAGCCATAAATCTTATTTTGTATTCAGTGAGATCTGTTGACTTTGTATATCATTCCGCTGTAAATAAACGATCTTATCATAGATCCACTGTGATCTTGAAATTATATAATAATGGAAACAGCAACCTTAGTCGCCATCTCTATATCTGGTTTACTTGTAAGTTTTACTGGGTACGCCTTATATACTGCCTTTGGGCAACCCTCTCAACAATTAAGAGATCCATTCGAGGAACACGGGGACTAATTGAAGTAATGAGCCTCCCAATATTGGGAGGCTCATTACTTCAATTGAGATAATGAAAAATCATTTCATTTTTTAGTTGGAACTTTAGGCGGTTCTCGAAAAAAGATAGCGAAAAAAATTATCCCTAGAGTAGAGACTAAGAGGAATGTATAAACCAATGCTTCCATAAATTCGATCGTGGTTTACAATTATAGCTTCCGTACCTGTTTATTTTGAATCATCTCCCGAATAAAATAAAGAAAGAACAAGAATCAAAGAAAAGGCAGCGATTTTAATCAAGATTTTTCCAGCAGCCTATGTCAAATCACAAACGGAAAATAGAAGCGAAAAATAACAAAGCAATCTTGCATCAGACTACTTGTCTTCTTGTAGTTGGATCGCCAAGTTTTTGGAATGCTCCAAATTCCACTTGAGCATCCAAATCTGGATCAATACCGGCAAAAACATCTCGGAACAGGGTTCTAGCACCATGCCAAATGTGTCCGAAGAAGAAAAGCAAAGCAAACGAAGCATGCCCAAAAGTAAACCAACCCCTTGGACTGCTACGAAAAACACCATCGGATTTCAAAGTAGCACGATCTAATTCAAAAATTTCACCCAATTGAGCACGTCTAGCATATTTTTTCACAGTAGCAGGATCACTATAACTCACTCCGTTGAGTTCGCCACCATAGAACTCAACAGTTACACCTACTTGTTCGACACTATACTTCGATTCTGCCCTTCTAAAAGGGACATCCGCTCTAACAATTCCATCTCCGTCTACCAAAACAACCGGAAATGTTTCAAAAAAAGTCGGCATACGACGTACAAAAAGTTCACGCCCTTCTTTATCTCTAAAGATAGGGTGTCCTAACCACCCAACGGCTATTCCATCCCCGTTGTCCATTGAACCCGCTCTGAATAATCCTCCTTTTGCCGGATTATTGCCAATGTAATCATAAAAAGCTAATTTTTCAGGAATTTTAGACCAAGCTTCTGATAAACTTTGATTTTCGGCTAACCCAGCACTAACCCTTCGATATATTTCTTGCTGGAAGTATCCTTGATCCCATTGATAACGAGTAGGACCAAATAATTCGATGGGGGTAGTTGCTGAACCATACCACATAGTTCCAGCAACAACAAAAGCTGCAAAAAAGACAGCAGCTATACTACTGGAAAGGACGGTTTCAATATTTCCCATACGTAATCCTTTGTATAAACGTTGGGGCGGACGGACACTAAGATGGAATAAGCCCGCTAATATGCCCAATGTCCCCGCTGCAATATGATGAGAGGCTATTCCTCCCGGAACAAAAGGATCAAAACCTTCCACGCCCCACGCCGGATTTACAGGTTGTACCTTTCCGGTTAGTCCATAAGGGTCGGACACCCATATTCCAGGACCATACAATCCTGTTACATGAAATGCGCCAAAGCCAAAGCAAGCCACTCCTGAGAGAAATAAATGAATTCCAAAAATCTTGGGCAAATCCAAAGAGGGTTTTCCTGTGCGCTCATCACAAAAAATTTCTAGATCCCAATATACCCAATGCCAGATAGCTGCCAAGAAGCACAAGCCAGAAAACACAATATGTGCTCCGGCCACACCTTCGTAACTCCAAATACCCGGATTTGTTATAGTCCCCCCTGTAATACTCCAACCGCCCCATGAATTGGTTATTCCTAAACGAGTCATGAAGGGTATAACGAACATACCTTGTCTCCACATTGGATCAAGAACGGGATCGGAGGGATCAAAAACGGCTAATTCATATAGAGCCATTGAACCGGCCCAACCAGCAACCAGAGCTGTATGCATTATATGAACAGAAAGCAAGCGACCGGGATCATTCAATACGACAGTATGAACACGATACCAAGGCAAACCCATGGAAATACCCCTTTATCAACGAAAAATAGACACTATGTAACTTTATTGCATTGGAATACCTCCCCTTTTCGGTGGATTCTTTCGGAGAAAGGATTAATATTTGTTCTATTCCATTAGTAATAAGGGAAGAATTCGGCTCAGAAGAAAAAAGAGAAGCAGATCTATTCTATACCCGATAAGTATCAATACGCAATGGGGGTTGATCCTATTTTTTATGAATGAATGCAGCCCTATTTGTTCATCATTCAAAGGAACTATTCGTAAGAATTCTCTTTCATTCATTCTGCCTTTCTTTATTTTATGGCCTTATTCTATCTATGTATAAAATATGCTAAAGGCCAATATTATTATTATTAAGACCATTATTACGCTTCCACATCAAAGTGAAATATAGTATTTAATTCTTTTTCTTTCCTTTAATGCCTATTGGTGTTCCAAGAGTTCCTTTTCGAAATCCGGGGGAGGACGATGCCGTTTGGGTTGACGTATAGTGCGACTTGTCAAATATATTGGGTCATACGGGATTCCCCCGTTCTCTCGCCCGATCGAGATATCCTCTGTTTCGCCCAAAAAAGATTGATTGAATTATCAAAAATTTGTAGCGTGAAGTGTAATGAAGTGCAATTAGAGATCCATTTCATTTTTTTGGGGGGGTATCCAGATTAATATTTTCAATTAGAATGATTTATGGTTGGCTTGGTTGGACCGATAAAATGAAGTATCCAGGCTCCGTTTAGAAAAAACCCAAGTGGTAATATATTTATGATTACCACCTATATCATAATCATAAAAAAAAAAAAAAAAATTATAAAAAATTATAATAAGAGCGATTTCAAACTGTTAATCAATCGAATAATATGAGAAATACGTTGAATATTTGGCGGAAAAGGAAAACATGAAAGAAAAAGGAATTAAATAAAATAAAAAAGTAAATGAAATCATAGCAAAAAGACGTGGTATTGGGTCATTTGTTCTATATGCGCAAATCCAAATCGGGCAGATCTTTACTCGGAGTAGAGCATAAACCTAAAAAAATGGAATAAAAAATTGACGAACCCCATTCAGGAACAAGAAAATGACATCGTGATTTGGATTGAATCCCAATGAAAAAAAATAGATCAATGAAAAGTTTGTGCGATAAGTTTAGCGAATTTTTTCTATATTATAGGAAAACGGGCCAAAACTCATCTTTCTTTAATTTAATTTCAGTTTCTTTTTAAAATGTCAGAAAAAGCCTCTTCATTATAAATTAGAAGTTAGAAAAGTCCCACTAGAAAAAACGAAGGATGGCTGGAATCTACACATTGATTTTTTTTCGCAATTTTTGTTGAACCGTATGCATCAAAAGGTGCCTGTACGGCTACTAAGGGATACAATTTTATCCTAATCAACCGACTTTATCGAGACAGATTACTTTTTTTAGGCCAAGAGGTTGATAGCGAGATCTCGAATCAACTTATTGGTCTTATGATATATCTCAGTATAGAGAGTGATACCAAAGATCTGTATTTGTTTATAAACTCTCCTGGCGGATGGGTAGTACCCGGAGTAGCTCTTTATGATACTATGCAATTTGTGCAACCAGATGTGCAGACAATATGCATAGGATTGGGCGCTTCAATGGGATCTTTTCTCCTGGCCGGAGGAGCAATTACCAAACGTCTAGCATTCCCTCACGCTCGGCGCCAATGAGTTTTTTTTTATTTGATGGAAAAAAAGGAAAAAAAAAAGAAGACTATGCCTTCGCCATATGAAATATGAATTAGTAAGTAATAATAGCATGGCACTTCGAATTCGATATGAAAATTGTTTTTATTTCTTTTTTTTTTTTTGAAAAATATATATATATATATATTAGATTATGTATCGAAAGAGTAGTATGAGAGAAGGGGCATTTCCAATTTTATCTTAGCTGTCGTGAGCCCATCTCAGCGTCACAAACTTTTTTTTTCTTTTCACACCAGAGGCTATTAACAATATTTATGTTATGAAAGAGTACGAAAAAAAAAAAGACTCTTTTTTCTTTCTTTTTTTTTTGAAAAAAAAAAAAAGAAACTTTGGGATTGCTGAATCACAGACGAAATAAATATATAAAGCAACGGGGCCATCATAGTATTTTAAAACTTTTCCGAAAAAAAAAGAAAAAGAAGGGTGGTAATTGGATTATTTATTGATCTGGGTCTAATAGACTCTATATTTTCTCTTTTTTCGATGAAAGAGAAAGAAAAAAGAGAATTCCATTGTAAAGCCGTATGCAATGCGCAAAAAATGCCTGTACGGTTGTTCAATTCTATCTTTTTTTCTTATTATTCTTTAGCTATTCTTTTCGCCTCATTATGTGAGTTAGACGAACCTTTTATTATGTTATATCATCAGGGTAATGATCCATCAACCTTCTAGTTCTTTTTATGAGGCACAAACGGAAGAAGTTATCCTGGAAGCGGAAGAACTACTGAAACTTCGCGAAAGCATCACAATGGTTTATGTACAAAGAACGGGCAAGCCCTTATGGGTTGTATCCGAAGACATGGAAAGAGATGTTTTTATGTCAGCAACAGAAGCCCAAGCTCATGGAATTGTGGATCGTGTAGCAGTTAAAAAATAGCAACGATTTAACACCAATCCACAATTTAATTAAGATTGATTGAATCCCTCTTATTCCTTTCCTTCTTAACTTAAGGAGTTAATATTTTATTAATCTATTAAAGAGAAAAAGAAGTAATTCATAATCATCTGGTTAGGATCGATCTAAACCAGTCTATTATGTATATGATTCAGCATGCCAACTATTAAACAACTTATTAGAAATGCAAGACAGCCAATTAGAAATGTCACGAAATCCCCTGCTCTTGGGGGATGTCCTCAGCGCCGAGGAACATGTACTAGGGTGTATGTGCGACTTGTTCAGATCATGGGCTGAGAAAAAAGAAACCATTTTTTCAGTATCAACGATCAGTACCAGTGAATAGAATGAGGTTCTTCCGTTCACTATCTAAAAAAGATAGATCTACCATATCCTTCTATTGTGTATGAAATTTATGGTTTCCATTGGCGCAAATCCAATCTTGGAATTTAAGATGAGAAAAAATTCCCCATTGGTAGCAAATGCTTATCCAGTAAGCGGGGAAAATCCTATTTAAAAAGCAAAAAGATTATGCTTCGACTCTTGCAAAGAACGGACTAACAGGGTTAGCTACCCAATTAATCCTCCTAATTACATACCGTTACTGTATAAGATAGATCTCGTTGTGAAAGATCTATTACTGGAAAATTTATGAGTAGAGCCGAAGAGTGTGAACTGTACAAGTTACCAATTAAATGAAGGAATGAGCTCCGGTGTATAGAGGGGACCTCACCGTTTAAGAAGTAACCATAGAAACGATGGAACCCACTATTTATTTATCCATTTCTATTTACTCCTTTATTTTAGTTAATATGCTTTTTTTGATACCTAGTATCAATACAATTTCTTATTTCAAGGCGAAATGAAATGCCTAGAAAAAAGGAAAAATCGTGGTCGGGACGGTTATAGTAGCAAAAGCCATTGGAATTTTTATTTTATACATTGGAAGAATCCGTTTTGTTATTAATAGACGAGAAAAGAATAACTGAAAGAAAGAATTCGTTATTCATCAAAATTTCTTTTATTCAATGACCAGAATTAAACGGGGATATATAGCTCGGAGACGTCGAAAAAAAATTCGTTTATTTGCATCAAGCTTTCGAGGGGCTCATTCAAGGCTTACTCGCACTATTACTCAACAAAGAATAAGAGCTTTGTTTTCGGCTCATCGGGATAGAGATAGGAAAAAAAGAGATTTTCGTCGTTTGTGGATCACTCGAATAAATGCAGTAATTCGCGAAATGGGGGTATCCTATAGTTATAGCAGATTTATAAAAAATCTGTACAAGAAAGAGCTGCTTCTTAATCGTAAAATACTTGCGCAAATAGCTATCTCAAATAGGAATTGTCTTTATATGATTTCCAACGAGATTATAAAATAAGGAAATCGGAAGGAATCCACCGAACTGCTTTAAATGAAATGGGGTTCCCTCGGGAATGAACTCGGGGAAGGTAGAGTAGAAATTAATATGATAAAAAAAATTCTGATAAGGTTATCAAAACAAGATGAGCGAAGACGCTCAATAAAAAAAAGATTTCTTTTTCTTCCCCAACCCGCTGTTATTTATTTCTTTTTTCTTACGACACGACCTTTTTGATTATCATATTTTTTGAATAAAGCATCAGTCTACGTTTGCTAATTTTGAGTCAATTGAAGGGTAAGCCTATTTTTTTCTGGTTCTAAGAGCAGTAGTTCTAGCGGTCGACTCGCTTCTTTCAAATTGTTTCTCATTATTAAGAAAGGGTAACGAAGCTAAAATACGAGCTTGTTTTATAGCAATAGTAATTAATCGTTGTTGTTTTAAGGTCAATCTATTTACTCGCCTAGATAATATTTTTCCTTGTTCACTAATAAATCGACTAATTAAACTCATGTTTCTATAATCAATTCGATCCCCCGATTGGATCGGGGGCAAACGCCTACGAAAAGATCGCTTGGATTTAAGAAAGAGTCGCTTGGATTTATCCATGATTTCTTTATTCCTTATTTCTAAAAAGAATCCTATCCTTATCTCTATTTCTAAAATACTATTTTGATCGGATCAAATTCAAATTATAGAATTAATATAATAAATAGGATTTGGTTTGTTTATTTTATTATTATTTATTTTATTATTATTTAAATATTTAAATATATAGAAATTAAAATATATAATATTAATATATATAAATATATATAATAAATATATGTAATAATATTAATAATATAATAATTCTAATAATATAGAATAATAATATATAAATAAAATATGCGTTATATATAACTAATTATATATATAATATATTATATACCTAAATACCTAATGGCATATTTTCATATTCTCGGGAAGGGGTGACATACGAGCACTTGATTCGATTTATTTCTTTATCTCCCCGTGAATTGTATGTTTGTAACAATAGGGACAGAATTTCTTCAATTCCAATCGACTAGGCGTATTGTGTCGATTTTTTTGAGTAATATACCTGGAAATGCCCGTTGATTCCTTATTAACGCCATTTCGAACACAACTGGTACATTCCAAAATAATCGTTACTCGGACATCTTTACTCTTGGCCATGAACCTCCTTTGAGTTTTTAATTCACCCAACTCTTCTATTTTCCGATCAAAAGTGAACAAGAAAGGAATGAAAAAGAAATAAATAAAAGTTGCTAACTCAAAACCAAATACTGAAAGATTTCGTTGCAATCAATTGCAATCAATATAGTAAATCAATAAATATAGATTATAGTAATAGTAAATAATAAGAATAAGTAATACAATGATTTTGAACTCTATTTAGAATCAAAGTACGGTATTTTCTTTAAGTATCTTGTAGGATACTGTTGTTCCAGCCACATTTATCTTTTCGCTCTACTAGTAATTTAATTGGAGCTTGAACCCAAGTTTCGGTGAGGTTGAATCCACTTTTTTCGTTCTACCTTACTTATTTATTTTATCTAATTCTTATAGAATTCTAAAAAAAAAACTAAAAAAAAAAGGGGGGGCGAGAGATTAGTCCCAGATATTTGATTGTATCTCGATCTAATCTTTTTCACCCCGTCCCGCGGCAATAACTAGAATTAAAAAAAAGGGAATGTTAACGCATCTGGGAAGAAACGATTGATCTCTATCAATAAACCCGCTAAAGAACCGAACCAGAGAGTACTTAGTACCGGTGCTACGGAAAGATATGTTTTTAGATCTCGCATTTGAAATCCTCCTTTTTTATCGTATTACATTATGGTAATACATATATAATCACATGTATGTGTGGTTAAAGACCACTTGTATTTGTATATTTGTACCCGGAATTCCTAATTCAAAATTCAAATTTCAATGTACAATGATTCGATAGATAAGATTTTCCTT